TGAACTTCATTCATTGATTCAGAACACCTTTTCCTTGATCTTGATAGTATCTATGGGTACTTTCCAAGTTCGAAGAAAGGGGGAATCACTCAATTTCCTGGATTCTATATATTTCTGTAGATATCGTACAAATACTTTTGATACTCTTACCTATTTATTTTAATATCTCAGAAAAATTGAAATTTTTTATAAGTTCATTGAATAAGTTCTATTTAATCAATAAAATGAAATTCCCTCTTTTTTTGTTTGGCCACTACTTTATTGTACGCAATAAATCGAAAAAAAGTTCTGATGCATCTGGAAAACCGAAACCAAGACTAGGAATTTTTGACGAACAGGATAAAAAATCATTACTCTTTCGACACAAGAAAAGGAATTTTCTACACCCCTTTCTTGTGTCGAAGGCTAGGAAGACGAATAATGCCTCCTAGTCTTATTTGTTCCCCGCATTTCTAGTTCGTTCTATATACCCGCTTACTTATGCCTTACTTATGCTAATATCTATCCCAATTGTATTCTATTTGAAATAGAATAAAACGGATACATTTTAGGACATTGAAATCTGGCAATAGTAACATAGTCAATTCAATTTGGCTAAAAAAAAAAAACAAAGAAAGAGGTGGTAAAGTCATAAAGTCAAATAAAATAGTCTTCTTCAAACAAAAATCTACCTATTATGACTAGGAATGTGGTACAAGGGATTCCCTGAAGCTCGTAGAAAAAGAGCAAGTAAATAAAAGGTTTTTCAGAATTTCATTTTTTTTTTTGATCATACATAATCAACAACAAGAATTTGGTTCTTTTTACGAACCCGATGTCGATAAATCCGCGAATCTAGAAATTCATTTCGGCCAATTGAACCTTCTCGAACTGTTTCTTTTTAAGAACCAAAAATATTTGTGCCAAAATAACAGATGCCAAGAAGAACAAAAGACCTTGGACCCGTAATGGATCTTGAAGTACTATTTCTGCATCTCCCTGACCAAACCCACCCACATTAGGATTACTCGTTAATGGTTGATCAAATTTGATGGATTCGCCCTCTGAAATAAGAAGTTCTGGTCCTGGAGGGATAATATCAACCACTTGACGTCCATCCGACGGATCTGTTATGGTTATTTCATATCCCCCTTTTTCTTTTCGTATGATTTTACTTACTATACCTGCTCCTGTAGCATTATAAACAGTATTGTTACTCTTGCTTCCGTCGGGATAAATCTGACCCCTTCCCCTATTCCCACCTACGTATATAGGATATTTTAAGAAGTGAACATCTTTCTTAGTAGCGGGGTCGGGGGAAAGAATAGGAAAGGCGATTTCACTATATTTCTGACCAGGGACAGGCCCTATCACAAGAATATTTTTTTTATTAGGGCGATAGCTCTGAAAAGACAAATTGCCTATCTTTTCTTTCATCTCGGGAGAAATACGATCGGAAGGAGCTAATTCAAACCCCTCCGGTAAAATAAGAACAGCCCCCACATTCAAACCCCCTTTCTTACCATTAGCAAGAACTTGTTTTACTTGCTTATCATAAGGAATTCGAACAACTGCTTCAAATACAGTATCAGGAAGTACCGTTTGTGGAACCTCAATATCCACGGGCTTATTAGCTAAATGGCAATTGGCACATACAATACGCCCAGTTGCTTCTCGTGGATTTTCATAACCCTGCTGCGCAAAAATGGGATATGCACTTGAAATGGATGTCTGAGTTATGATATATATCATGAGCGATACGGAAATAGATCGAGTAATCTGTTCCTTTATCCAAGAAAAAGTATTTCTAGTTTGCATGGTCTAATCATTGATCCGAAAATTTCTACAATAAATTGGGTAGGTTGCTAGTATAGTTCCCTATCCACGATTCTGCTATTTACTGGATTTTACTGGAATACTATAGGATGAAAATCCACCGGATAGAAAGTTTTTAATGCTTATGTAGAACTACAAAGTAAGAAACATTCTAATTGGATTAAATTAATATCGGTGGATCATTTATCAATCATTCATTGAATGATAAATAACTACAAGTGACGGAGATACACGATTTAAATAACGGAAAATCCAATATTTAAAAATAGTATCGAGAATAACTGGAAAAGTGGAAACAAGACCAGATATAATTTGATCATTATGAACAAATCCAAAATCTTTGTAGACAGAACCAATCATTAGTTCCCAACCATGGGGTGAATGAAATCCGAGACATAAATCGGTTAATAAAAGAATCGAAAAAGCTTTTACTGTATCACTTAAGTTATATAGGAATTCCTGAGCCCAAGAGTTAAGAATAAGAAGTTCTTCATTACCTAAAATAGAATAACCGCTTAGAATACCAAAACAGATTATATTTGTCGAGAAGTGCAAAAGCGTATAGATGCGATCCTCATTGTGTATCTTGATTAATTGGATCGTATCTTTGTGGATTCCTATGGGAAGCTTTTGTAGATGTGTCTCCGAGTATTCCTTGATCATTTCGTCCAAGAAGAGGATTTCCTCCAATTCTATGAACTTTTCTATAATACTTTTTTCTTGAATATCATTCAAAAAAATTTCGGATTGACCAGTATTCGACCAATTAGTAACCCAAGATTCCATGCTTTTAGTAAATGAGAGAGAAATCCACCAGGGCAAAAATACTATAGATGCAAGATACAAAAGAGGAGTGAATGCTTTCTTTTTTGCCATTTTTCACCTGTGAATTTTTAATTAACCCACTTCATTTGTCGACTCTATGCGATCGAATATTTCTTTCAAACATGAGTTCTAGACAAGGTATCAAACCTATGAATCTATTTGATTTGTGATTTTGTTTGAATCTAGAAAGAATACAGAAATAGACTAAGACTCCACATGGAATTCGAATGAAGAAATAATCAAAAATATTGTTTCCAGATATCTCAATTCACCAAATTCCAAACAAGTGTCTCCTTTCGATGAATGATTGAAAGAAGTACTTTAAGGAATGAATATTATTGAGATTTTGAGACGAAAGAACTCCTTTTCTATCAAAATATCCAATATTTCGAAAAAATGCCAACGATTCCCCATAGCCAAGAATAGAATAATTGAGAGAAATATATTGTGATGATCAAAAAAATGAGCGGAAAAACAAGACAGAAATGGGCCAAGTTATCATTATTAAGAAAACCCATTATTCCTTAGTAAGGAACACAAACGAAAGGATAAAAAAAGGTCGAAAGTATCACTTCCAACAAATATTGAACTTAAACAAAAAATAGAAATTTCTTTCTTTCGAAATCGTTTGATATATGAGATGAATTGAATCTAGTAGTTCAATTTCTTACTTGTTTGAATTGAGTTGCATGGATTTGGATACGCATAAAAAAAAAAAAGAGTTTTGTTTTATGGTTGTTCCATATACGGCGGCTTTGGCTCGACTGAACGTTCTGACGAAACTTCAGTTTATCAAAAGACTTCAATCGGTACGCGCAAGAAATAGGCCAATTCCGCGGCTTTTTGTTCAATTTCTCGTGGAGTCAAATTCTCATCAGTACGGGTCAAGGGAATAGCCCCCCGGCCTCTGATGTCCATATAAAGGACACGACGAGCATAAATACCCTCTTTAACTTCTATTCTAACGGATTGAATATCTTTTATGCGGAATCGGAGGAATATGCGACGATTTTTTCCAGGAAATCCCCAACGAAAAATACACACTATTCCTTCCTTTCTATCGAATCGATCATAACCACTACCTACATTCCATGAAATTGTGCACCACAAATAGGAACTAATAAAGAGACCCGCGATCCCGTAGAAAGACATCACGATCCCTTGTGGAAAAAAAATGATTTGCTGAGACGGAACAAAAGATATCAAATTTCTACCAAGATAACTGGAAGTTCCAACCAATAAGAATCCTAATGAACCTAACAAAACGATAAGGGCCCAGCAAAAATTACTTAGTTTTCGAGACCCCGTTATAAGTTCTATCCATATATGTTCTGATCGCCAACTCATACTTGATCCGATTTCATTTTATTGGAATTGAGAGAATACCCCAAATGATTTTGACTTTACTTTTTTTGTTTCCGAAGGAACTCTCATCAACTAGCACTAGTTTGATGTGAACTAGCACTAGTTTGATGTGAACCTTTAGGAGTAATTCATCAAATTGGTTAGATCTAAAATAATAACATACCCTTCATATGATCCCAATATACATATTGATATACATATAGATCCACCAACTTTACATTTTAGGCATCCAGCGATCCTGATCTATTTGAAACTAGCTAGAATTCATTTACCCATAGATCATTTTCTGCAGGCATAAGAGCCCTTTCCTTTATGTTCGGCGGAAATCACACGTTATACCATATTTCCCAAAATAAATATCTGTGTTATGCTACAAGTCTAAGTTTCAAAAAAAAACGGATGAGATTGTATTGGGTCCCCTCAGATCTAAACAATCTTATTTTTTTGAACATGAAGAAATAAAGAAGCCATTGCAAGTGCCGGAAATACTAGGCCTACTAAAGGCACAAAAATAGAGGGAAAATTGAAAGTTGTCATAAAATGGGTACCTCGATTTACTATTTGTACCTGTTATTATTTTTTTTTAAAATATCATATTTTATATTTATACTAATTATAATTAAGAATTGTAATTATTATGAATTCGTAGTTATTATTAATTAATTCAATTTCAAAATTCTTAGTAGAGATATAAGTATCTATATATCTAAGTGAGTATATAGACTAAATCCAAGGAATGTAGAACTAAATAAATGGACTTATTCATCTTTCTACATGAAAGATACATATGATAATCAACTTTATTATTTTTCTTCATTTCTTTGTGTTTTGTTCTTGTCTTCTAATTTAAGAAACAAAGAGTTTCTTACAAATCATCGAAAGATTCCTTAGAATGCGACACAACCGGGATTTTTAGTGAAAATGGGATTTTCGGGAGATGGAGAAAGATACAAAACTATATATCTATCTTTTCTATATTTGATTTGAATTTGATT